CTGCGCATCCCCAGATAGATACATTGTTTGTTGCCATTGTGACTTGGTCGTCAAAAGGGGCACAAACAGAAAGTGCTTTTCCATATCCCAAAAGTCTTCGATCCTTAGCATCTCGGGTGCCAACGAATGCCTTTGGTTTCGCTTGATTCGAACCATCTCCGTCGAGCCACTGCTTACGGCCTTCTGTAGTATGGGGACCTCGCCCCTATTCTCTAAAGCTTGCCACCCCTTGGAAGGTCACACAAGAAGGCTATTCGCCCGACAAAACGTAGGAATTAGTGCGTGCTGAAAAATGGACTTTTCTTTCTAAGTGAAGGGCAGGAGAAAGAATCTTGCATCTATCTCGAGTTGCTCCCTTGAGCGATCTATCCCTGGTTTTGTGACGTCGAGTTTGCTCTATTCTCTCGGGCTCCTATCAAGCTTCGCTTCGCGCATGATAGCGGTTTTGGGGAAGGAAGTCGCTCGCTAGTGCACCTCACCCAAGGTTCACGTCGCTAGGTCAATTCATGCTTCGACGCACTCCCGCCTCGTGTTTTCGACAGAGTGTTGTGCCATACTTCGAGAATGACACGGTTTGGAGGAAGTCTAACTCATTTGGGTGAAAACTCCTTCTTCCAATCCCGTAGAGAGGCCTGGAAGAATTGATTGAGAATAACAAGACGATTGACCAATTGAATCATATTAAATTAAATAAAGACATCATGCCCTAGACGCGAAGGTGAGTAAGAGAGCCAGGTGAATTCTGCGAAGATGGAAGAGCGGACTTCTGAGGAGACTGGAAGCCTATAAATAATAGGAATGGCGAACTGGAACCTCATCCTTCAAAGGTTTGGTGTATATGTGTCCTATTCGTAACGACCCCGACCTTGCGTCAGGGAAAGTGGGAAAAAGCCTAAGACTCTACGGGCTAGCCGGGCCTAAAGGAGCTTATCAAATTCCACCTATGTAGTGACTCGCATTCAACAACTAAGAGTCTTCCTTCTCATCTCCTTCTTTGGAATGAAATTCTTCTTCATTTCCCACCCTAGCCGCCCTTCCTTAACAAGATGGCTCGGAGCAAGCAAAGTCTCTTACGTTATCCACCATTTTTTTTAGCGCAGAAGGGGAGTAAGCACACAATGAAATAGGTGGAGAGTCACATTTCTTAATAATGCCCAAAAGCCCGTTTAGCCCTTCGGACTAAGGCGTGACCATAGGATCTCAAAGTGTCGGAATGAGTTGAAGACGAGATGTGGTGTCCAGTCGGATAGGGCGAGGCGAGAAGGGGAACAAGGATCAAAACAGGCATGGTGCTTAGGGTGGCCTCCTTCATTTCCTGACGTTGGGTTCATTCGCGAACGAGACAAGTTTAGCTAGGAGCCTCCTTATTGCCCAGCCCCCTTATTAGTTGCCGAAGTATAGGCCCGCGTGAGATCAAAGTCACCCGCCGTCCGTTCGCTTTGTTTTGGTCTTGACGTGCTTTGAAAAACATAGAGATATGATTTGCACTAGAACACTGACGATAGACCCACCGGGAACACATTTACTACTGGGCATTGACATCTTAATGCGTTACAATCTGGACATTGATTGATCTTTATGCTTCCCAGCAGCTATACAATCCGAATCGGCTACCAGTACCTAATAAGACCGCTCGAGTTCTTGAGACCAGGGAGGGGCACCCCCAGTGCAGGGCCAATTTCAGTGCCGGTTGGAGACCTGGTTCGAGATGCATATCTTGAAAGAGAGCCATCACCTCGCCCAACATCCCTTCCTTTTCAATAGTCAATTCGAGAGCCAAATCCAAAAGCTTAATTAAAAAGCAGTTGATCTTGATCCAATTCCCGATGCATAGGGCGAAATCTGGTTGAAGCCCCCAAATGGGAACCTATCGAACGGGAATTTTGAGTAGTGCTGCTATATATAAATATCTTTTTGAGGACAGCGGACGTCAAAAATTTGAGTGAATTATGAATCTTCTTCGATGGTCTTTCTGAGAAGAAGAGCATATCCACCAGGAAGACCTTCTGGAAAGTCGCCTATGGAAAGAGCATACCCAACCAATACGAGCCTGTCCGAGACTTGCCATTCCCATGGAAGAAAGTTTCCCTGCGTATTGATTCATTACCGACTGAACGGAAAATGCTTGCTTCTATTCCCTCCCTCCGAGCGATGAACCGTGATTGTATAGCTGTACGGAATCCCTGGGGAGTGAAGGGGTAGGTGAAACAGGAGGGGTTGGAAGAACTACGGAAAGTAATCCATAAGATTCCATACCTTTCTGGCTATACGGAAGGGCGGAATGGATCATCAGAGGGTGGAAATTGACTCCAATTGGAATACTTGCTTTTCCATAGGGATTGCATGCCCATTCTTAGGGATGAATCACTTCACGGGAGAGAACACGAGGGATGAGCGACGATCGGCCTACCTAAGTTTTGACTAGTCATCATCGGTTTACCCGCTTGCTGAAACCACCCTCCATAGCCGATTTGATGGTTGGATAGCCACTCAACTCTTCACTATACTTCCTGTATCCCACTCCCCTCTCTATCTCTCTCGACCCATTCACCGGAGTATGTTGGGCTGGAATGCCCCCATTCCCATCTCTTTATGATCTCTGGGCCTTCCCGCTATGAGATATTCCCGGCGCAGAAGCATATTCATGCAGAATACTATAATATTCATTTCCCCTCTCCATATAGGGGTAGGAATCCCTAGAAGAGGATAGAAGGTCATTTTGTCATCAGTGGAAAGGCATGCGTGACGTGATAAGGATACTCCTCTATGCGAATGTTCTGGCTTTCAAAGGACGGGTAAGGGGCGGGGAGGAGGAAGGGAGTTTCGGGAACAAAGCCCCCGGATTTGAGAGTTCAGCCCTACCCTAGTGTATAATATCTTTTCCCTATCTAAGCTATATAAAAATAGCCAACTAAAAAAGTCATGCGCTTGTCAATTAATTCTTGGTGTAATACGTAAATGATTGGTGTCAGAATTTTTCACTGATCAGGTGTGATCAGTCTCATCCGTGTAAGAATTAGGAATTCCTCTTCCAACTCGTCCCGGAATGGGCGTTATGGCAAAGAACAAGAAGAAAACAAAAGGAGGAATTTGTCCAATAGTAACAAAAGGTGCCTCCACAGGTTGACATCCGATCCAACCTAGTAGTAAGCGATCCGCCAAAAGCAACCAAAATATTCCTTGGTGAATCGGGCGAAAACTTGAACTACGCACATACATACTTTTAAAAAAAGGTAAAGCCAACAGACATATAAAAACTGGTGCTATTGCGGCTACACCTCCCGATTTGTCAGGTATACTACGAAGAATGGCATGGATCGGTAGGAAATACCATTCCGGCACAATATGAGGCGGGGTGGGCATCGGATTAGCAGGTATATAATTGTCGGGATGCCCCAAAACATTAGGAGCATAAAAAATCCAAATGGAAAAAAAGATAGCAAAAGCTACCCAACCTACTAGATCCTTTACATAAAAATAAGGGTAAAAAGAAATTTGATCCATCTCTGAATGTACACCCAATGGATTATTTGATCCATATTGATGCAATGCGGCCAGATGAAGAAGACTGGCGCCCACTAAAATAAAGGGGAGTAAATGATGAAGACTAAAAAAACGATTTAAGGTGGCATTGTCCACGGAGAAACCACCCCAAAGCCAAGTCACTATGGTATCTCCTACTACCGGTATGGCGCTAGCTAAGCTTGTAATTACTGTAGCTCCCCAAAAGCTCATCTGACCCCAAGGTGGTACGTATCCTGTAAAAGCTGTCACAATCATTAATAGGAAGATTACAACTCCGAGACACCGAACAAATTCCCTAGGACTGCTATAACTCGCATGATATAGACCACGAAAAATATGAAGGTGAACCACAATGAGAAACATACTTGCCCCATTAGCATGCATATAACGGAGCAACCAGCCCCCTTCAACATCTCTCATAACGTGTTCTACGCTGTTGAAAGCTAGATCCACATGAGGTGTGTAATGCATAGCTAAAAAAACGCCAGTCACTATCTGAATGACTAAACAAATACCAGCTAACGAACCGAAGCCCCACCAATAACTAAGATTGCTCGGGGTTGGATAATCTATCAAATGTTGATTAAGTGTGGAGGATATAGGTTGTTTAAGAAGAGAGAATCGTTGGTTCCTTATAGTCATTTTTTTCGCTTTCCTATCGTGACAACTCTGGTTCCCCCACCTTTTTTTTCGTTCTGGGGCCCTACTTACTATAAAAAAGAATCCATTATTTATAGTACCCTTTCTTTCTTCCACCTCCGAAGGATGGAGGGGGTATACAGCGAAAGAAGCGAGCGTCGAAGGGGTCATCCTGGGTTACTGAAGAGTCGTCCGACTGCTCGGTGACCGAATCAGAGGGGTTATTACCGCTTTCTCTTCTCTCCAGCACTCTCGGACTGATCATCTTACTGCAACAAAGCAAGCTTAGGAATGAATCTAATGGAAATTTAGGTCTCTGTCCGCTTGGAAGATTCTTCTTTCCTCTTCGGTGAAAGAGGGCAAAGGTGTGTGGGAGAAAGAATTCTAAAAGGAGAGAAGATTTCATTTCGTCCACCAAGCGGGACAGAGTGCGACCCCTAAGCAATTGGAGGTTCTCGTCCATCTCTTGGGGGTCCATATCATCTGAAAACTTTTCCTGTTCGATTAGCATAGCTAAATTGGAATAGGATGACTCAGCGTCAGGAAAAGTAAAGTAAGTAAGCCCCCTTTGCCTTGAAAGAATTTTGTTTCGCTGCGCCCTGAATCAATCAAAAAGCTTATTTTTTTTAATTCATCCCATTTAATTTGGGCGAGAGGGAGGCTGTGAGTCACCTGGGCTACGGATTTGTCGGTTGGTTGATTCTCGAAATCACCTCTTGAGAAAAAAAAGGCCCTCGGGTCCCGACCCAAAAATGAATAGGAAGCGGGGCGGGCGAGGGTCTTTCATTAAAGGGGGAAAAGAAAGAGGGGTGGGGCTTTGTTCTGGGGGTGGGGCCGCCTTGCGCAGCTTTAGAAAGGAGAGAATTTCATAAAGTCACTCTCTCCAACCTTTTCTATCTATCCTTAGAAGTTGGGCGAGATAAAGTCAATATGATATTAGCGTTGGTTTTTCCAACGAAACTAAGCACTTTTTTTTCTTTATCATTCGGAAGGCTCAGTCCCACACTCTGACTTCAATGATGGGAACAACCTCCGCACTCCGGCGCTCCAATGAACAAAAGTTCTCCGCCTTATTTAGAATAGTGGTCGATCCCTCGGGAGTTACATTCGTAACTTAATGTTATGTTCACGCGGTGATCTTATTTCCAAGAGTACTACCCTGTACGTAGTCTATGTCTGGGGAGCATACTTGACAGGAGATAGACACAGGCGGTAGATAGGTCCCCCACTTCGATTCCTGCCCCGTTAGCATCTCCGATCCGAGATAAGGGATTACTCCGTTAGGTCTTTTCGGTCCGGAGCCGGCCGGTAATGGATTTTTTCCCTTGCTTGTGGACCAGCTGCCTAACCCTTGTTCTATTGGTTTGGCGGTTGCTACCAAGACGATTTCTTTATGCCCATCAAAGGACCTCGAGATGCTAATCCACGAAAAACGATACGAGAAATTCGAAAGAACTCATATACGGAACGAGGGCGACCCGTGGAAATACATCGGTTTCTGACTCGTGCAAAGGCACTATTTCTTGGCAACTTGGACAACTTATAACGAAGTTTGTCCCGCATATCACTAGGAAGATCGGAATCTTTACAAAAGGCTTTATAAAGCTTTCGTCTCAATTCATATTTAGCCGCGAGCAATCTACGTTTGTGATCTCGTATATTTCGCTTCTCCGACACGAATCTCTTACTCAGAATCTCCCTCATCTTTTTGCAAAAAGCCGCCCCACTTCTTCTTACCCAATTCATTAGAAGCTGCTCATCTGGTCCTTACTTTCCCCCACCTTCCGTAGGCATGTTCGGGGAGTAGCCTGATAAAGTATACACTTGTGTAGGCCTCTTTAATCCCGTTGACTATTCGAGGGTGACGTGGGGTGAAAGATGGTTTGGATAGTCTTGGGACCATTGTTATGAAGCTCTATCCAAAGTCTTTCCAAGAAAGCTATTTCTTTCTCGTCCCTTTCCACCACTGGCTCTTCCGCCAGTTTGTCCAGCTCCCCCCGCCGTTCGTCCAAGAAGTCGTCAAAGGCTTCCTTAGGGTTGTAGGGGGCCTGGTCGGCCAAGTCAGGGTGCTCAGAAAGCACGTGGTTAAAAAGACGGAAACACTCATGTTTCCGCTCCCGGATCCGGAGGTCTCTGTTCTCAAAGTCAGCCATGATGTTATACTCCCTCTGAGAGGAAGCATGATCCAGCTCATGTCTTATTTGAGCCCAATAGTCCCCCTTTGCCTTATCCAGCAAATAGGGGCTATTGTCCTGCTCGAGTCGTACAATGCGATTTCGCATTGACGATTCCAAGCTAGTATTTTTGACCGGATGGGACGGTCCCGCCTCATCGGCCGCAACCCTTGGGATCGAAGGAGGAGCCGCAGGTTCGCCTTGAGCTGGCGGAATGGCATTTTCGCCCGCCTCTTGCCCGGCAGCTTCGAGTCCTCCTTGAATAAAGGGAAGAACCACTTCAAACAATTCATACATAACATCTCTTACTCAGAATCTCCCTCATCTTTTTGCAAAAAGCCGCTCCACGGTGGTAAAGTCTCATCTTGTGTGTTGGCCGAAGTTACAATAGTCACATTGAACCCTCGAATATGTTCGAAGATCTCGAAATGATCTTCCAGTTCCGGGGAGAATTCGAACAACTCCGTTTCCATCGAGAATTGAATAGAGTTTTGCCGTATTTCGACCGGAGAATCTAACAGAGACATTACTGTCGAGATTCTGACCGAAAAATTAGACATTCCATGCCCTCGGAGAGTGCTTTGTCGTGCTAGGTCACTGACATATCCTTTGTCTTTATTTGACCCCAAGAATGGATTGGATCGAAACGACTTTCCTGTCGAACCCCTGTGTGTCTGTATGAATTTCTGACCGCGCGGAATCTCCATAGCCAATTTTCCATTTTTGATTATGAAATCATAGGGTGCCTTTGGTACTAGTCTTATTTCACACGATCTAGGAACTTCCATAACGTTGGCGTGATTCAGTTTGAGCAACGGATCCTGACGTGATACATCTTCGTAATGAAAATGGAGTGGAAACATAGTGATTGATTGAGAAAAAAAAATGCCCTCCATACAGAAAGAGAGTCTTTCCTGTAGGACTAGTGAAGAACTATATATAGCTGTGCTTGGTTGTTGACCAAAGAAAGAAAAGCATGGGAGAAAGAAGCACAAACGAAAGGAAGAAGGGCGACTTCTTTGATAGATTCTGTCCAGCCCAAATCTGTTTTTAGTTTAATAACGCAATTTTTTACATATCTCGTTGGGGAGTCGAAGCCACACAACAACGACCATTCACTTGAACTCTAACTGTCGCCCGCTTACCCACTTAGCTACCGGGATTTCTTCTCACACAGTACCAATTGCTACGAGATTCTCTAAAAGCTTCAATCGCATTACATATAGTGATTAAATCAATGCAACATTTCGCGGATCAAAACCCGTCTCAAGTGGCTTGGCTAGGGGGCGGAAAGGACGAACTTCATTTTTAAGCAGCGGGATATCTTTTCATTGCTAAGACCGCCTCATTTCGAAACCAGATTCGCTAGCCTTTTAGTCTACCTACGCTACGCTATTCTATATAGGCACCTTTCTTTTGTCCTTGGTTTCTCGATCAAACTCTCTGACGTCGAAGAAAGACTTCGAGGAGCAGGGATGATTTGAAATCTTGTCTTTCACACCAACCCAATCCCGATGAGAATCAGTACACGGAACTCGATCCATCCACGAAGGTGTAGCACTTCTCCACCCTCTGCTAGCAGCTTTCTTCTCTTATGAAATTTCGTCTTTGATCGAGGGCGGTACACTTCTCCCCAATATGAGATAGGTTGCTGCTATAGTCAGAACTTATGAAGTTGTTTGGACCACCATTCCTATTATAGTTACTAAAGCAGGTGTATGTACCACCCTCCATGTGGAGGGCTAAAGCACCTTCTCTTTCTCCGGCGTAAAGGAGAAGTTCCAATTGAAGGAGTGTTGAGTTGTGACAAGTCATATGGCTGTGACATGGGGCCACTTAAATTCGGAAAGTGAATGCAAGAAACAACGGATGAACGCCCTAGCGCGAAAAAATGGACTATAAAAGTCCCTTTTCTTCAAATAAAGGCGCAGTAAGACTTTCATACTATAAGAAGGAGAGGGGGGTCCAGATCTTTTCTCAATATTTAGTCTGAACCCGAATCAATAAACTATAAAGACGTGCGAAGAATGCCATGAATTCTGATTGTCAATTAAGTTACCCACTTCTGCGACTTTTGGGTTTTTTTAGATTTTTAAAAAAGCTGTAAGGCTAGAATGATTCACTACAACTTCCACTGTTGGCAGACTTTGTGTATGTATATCCACCGAAACTTCCGATAGCATGAGACTGATCGAAAAGATTAGACCACGAAATCTTCTTCTAAAATATGGCTTTTCGTTTGATATTTTGGATTTAAGATTATCATTCTGAAAGTGTGATTGAATACTTTTTTTTGTTGAGCATGCCACACCGCACCTTTGGCAATAGTTGGCACGGAATTTGGAGGAAGCCATAGTAGCACTTGACTCCTTAACAAGTCCTTTTCGCGATTTTCCAGGAAGGAGTAATGTAATGCGGGGAGCAGATATGAGTAAAAAAAAAGGCATATAGACGCTGATAGAGATGATGAGCCAGAGGAGGTGGTGAACTCGGGAAAGTTAAAAACCATACGGGGGGTAGACAAAATTAAGTTAGATTTTCGGGCTGTTGTCTCGGTTGGCGCAGGAGGGGCTGTTGTTGGATCGGGGAGGGAATAAGATGATTCGCTCGCTTAGTTCGGGCCGGAATCGTCAAGCTTTGATGACGACTGGCAACGTAAGACAATAGAATTCAGAGTTTTCGCTCTGAGCTCTTTTCAGCTGGATTTTACTGATTTCTCTTCTCTCGGATCTATCGGAAAGTGTGGTAGTTGCCCTGGCCTGGATCGATTTATCTTATTGTGGAGAGAGTAGGCCTTTGGTCTCTTAGTCTCATAAGTAGAAGCGCTGGCAGGTGAGATGGACTTAAAGTCCTTAATAACCCAATCCGTTTTAAATTCCATAACATCAACTGTAAATAAAACTTATCTACTCCAAGCCTCAACTTGTGTGCTTCTGGTATTAGGCATGGCGATAGAACCAGAGTTTCAGATACATAGGCGGCTTCGGGAAGAGCCAACTAACATATATATTGGATCTCTTCCACCGGCTTTGGACCTACATAACACTTCCACAGTCACCAACTAATAGCGACTCCTCCAACTCCAACCTAACTGATTCATGAGGCTTGAAGTAGATAAGATCTTCATCGACCACCGACTTACATATCCTTGGGGCAGCGATTTATCTCAGAAATGAGTCCCACGTATGTAATATTCCAACACTGGAATATGGAAGACACTGACCAATAAACCATCCCATATATATTGGCTAAAATAAAGACTAGGGAAAGGCGAAGACAAAAGCATGGATTGACTTTATTTAATCTACGACTAAACCTGAATCACCCCGGAGTGAGCTGTTCCATAAGGAGCTCATATCATCCGACAGAGCAGAGCTATCATGCCGAAGAAGCCTTTTTCTTTCTACGCCCCCTTTCTGTAGGTGGCATCTTTACTTTCCTAGGTCTCTAATAGTTCCCCATAAAAGAGTAAATGGGCTGAGCTGATCTAGTCCCATTTTCTGGCTGCAAGGCCCGGCCCGAGTAGTCCATGGTTGCTACCGCTCACTGCGCTTCTCTGTACCATTTCATTTATAGTCAAAATGGATGCTGGGCATATCTACTGACCCGACAAGCTGACGTAATTCTATCCATCCATAGCTGCTCCATCTGATCTGAGGGCCGCTACCTCTATCCAGCAGATCCAGTGCCAACCGATCTATATCTAGCTTTGGCCGGCCGGGCCAACCCACCTATACAGAGTTGACGCCATGCCCACCTAACCACGAAAGAAAGCATCCAATATTTCAAGACCTTCTCCACAGAGCTCTTAAATCGTTTCTCCTAAGATCCAGGCTAACTTTTTCAGGCAATGGAATGACCGTCTTTTCTGGTAGGCAATCTCGGTCTCGTCGTTGGGTAGTTTCCTAAAGTTCTATCACCATTCCAGGCTCTTCGCATATAGAGAACTCGAAGGATGAGGGTGAGGCCATGGAGCACTTTCTTTGTTTAAGTTATAATTTAGAGGGTCTTTCAATGATAGCTATACATAATGAGCGCTCTTTCCTACATGCGAGATGAAATGCCATGCAAGAGAGGGTAGGGAAAAGAGGATAAAGTAAAAAAAGGACAAAACAGAGTTAGTACAGTGAAAAGGGTGAAATGTTAAAAACCATTATTACTTAATATTTTTTTGCTGGAAAGTAAATGGAATCGGGGATGGGAACCTTGGTTGGAATTAAGGAGGGTTCTGGGCTGGTAGGTTTGATGTGCTAGCTTAGTTTCTTTGGCATTGGCTGATTAAAGACATCCTCGCAAAGGCGCCATCTTTCTTAAGTGAAAACGTGCCTTTCATAGGCCTCTAGGTCCGCTACCCTAGAAGTGAGTCTCTTTGGAGAAGAAGGCTCCGACAAGAGTGAGCGCGCACGCTCTTCTGAATGTGGTTCAACATCCAGGGCGCTCTCTATGTCAATAAATACAATATGTTTTAGTCTTTTGTGAACTTAAAGAATAAGAATTGCTTCTCGCCACTCTCATTCATATAAAGTAGCCGGCAAATAATTTCCTCTATAAAATTTTAATGGTATCTATGGCAATCAAGAGCAGGCATAACATTCTCAACTACAACCGCCGTATTCACTCGTGCTTTGGGGTTCTTTCACTCCTTCAATCAGAGGCCAAATTTGACTGGTTCTGTGGGTGAAGGGAAAGGTTGTTGAAGAGGGCGTTAAGCATATGTTCTCAGCCATTGTGATCAACTCAGACCAGGGATCCTCTCTTAGACTCGCAATTCTCCTACTTTGTATAGGGCACAAGTTCAATGGTCACAGCTCGTGCTGTAAGTATAAAAGCCTGGTTTGGCAGGAAGTGCAGTAGGTTTGTTTTGAAGTCCCAGCACGAAAGGTAGCAGCACACACAGTGGAATTCTTGGGCAAAGCAGTACTAAATCCATTATACCGTATTTCCTGGGTCTGAAAGAGGTTGCGAGAGATCTGTCTCATGTCATGGCATGGAAATAGTAAATGCCGCAGATCGTCTGCTTCAGCTAATGTGCTTCAATAGTCGGAGAAAGAGAAAAAGCTAATCATTGATCCGAAAGTGCCACAGTCTCCTCTCTGCAGCCTATTACCTATTCTCTTCCTTGCGTGGTATATCTTAACTAGGCTAATAAGGGCAAAAAAAAGGCTTTGGACATTTGCTTCTTTCAAAGAGCGGATATGCCGCTAATCCAAGTCCCAAAAAGAAATCGCTTTCACAGTAGAAGCCCTCCTTAAAGGATTCCATAGGCATTAAGGATAAGTAAGATGCCTAGCCTGGATGACTGTCTTGGCTTTCTGTCTCGACTCTCTTCCTTCCTGCTGTCTTGGTGAAGACTGTGGTAGTGGTATCGGTTCTTTGCTTGGTTGATTGAATATCTCTTTCATTGCCTCCCGAGAGTAGCTTTAGTCTTAATCCGCCTTTAGGGAGTGAAGTGAACCGGGGGTGAAAGAATCGGTTTAGAACGTATCCGCTCTTTTAGGGCAGGTTTGGCCGCTGCTAGAGTAACCGCTCGTCCTTTCTTCCTAGATGCTTTTCATAGCTATCCGAGGATCCTTTAACTGCCGATGCCGAACAAGGGTATTCGCTAAGCAAAAGACTGACGAACAGACAGTAATGCAATGGGTAAGTCCTTAACCCAGACAGTTAAGTTGATAACATTTACAGCGGGCCCTATCTCTTTAATATTGCACTGCACTGAGCGAAGAGGAATTAGATTTAAGACAGTCAATTTCCCATCATTTGCACTTAATTCGTATTGGATTCCGCTTTTTCTAATAGACAGAGGGGCGTAGCGCTTTGATTTTGAGGGTAAGTTTCTATCGAAGGAAGCTTCCCTGGTAGAGCTGCTATAAGATAAGCTCTTTTTCCATTTAGTTTAGAGAGAGTAGCTTTCCACGGTCTGGGTCTTCGGGGTCTGCTATTCCTTTCCTCTAATGACTAAATTTAAAACCTACCGAAATGGCTCTTTAAAGAAGGGCTTTATTCACAGGAAAATTTTGTTTGGAGAGGCATTTGATTCTAAGCCAGTCCAGTCTATTTATCATCCCACCACTAACCCAAGCAAGCTCAGGAGTTCGGGTGCTACAGATTAGCTGCTTGAAGCCCGATCGTCAGTAACTTCCACCGAAGAGATATTGTTTTTGTCCTTATCGGGTTCCAGTCCAATCTTCTGCTGCTGCCCCCGGCCTCTACTTAATTTAAGACTTTCTGGTCCAGGCCTCAGGCTTACACAAGTCTAATTCTTCCGCTACCGATATTGGATCTGAGCCTTCCTTGAAAGAATCGCAAACAAAGAGTAAATTAAATTGCTTAGCTTATCGAGATCGCCCCTTCTTTGTTCGCTGCCGAGTAGAAATAGAAAGCAAAACTATGCGGCTATCACGAATAAGAAATTCAAGGACAATTCCCTGCAGCATAATGTACTAGACCTGAGGCACTTTTGTGTCGAGCCAATGAACAAAATGAGGCGTTTGCTTGCTTCACAGCCTACAACCATCTGTGCTTGCAATTAAGAACAACTTCTTCTCAAACCAGACATGTCCATCCGAGTAACATAAGCGCCTATCCCCACAGGGGATGGAAGATCAAAAGGGAAGGTCTTCTATAGTAGTGAATATCACAACCTGCAAGCGTATTTACGTCAACATTTTAGCAAGCGAAGGACAGTCGGAGTGAGCCAATTCAATGTCGTAAAGGCCTCTGTGTAACTCATATCAAAGCGTCAGTTGCCAAGCCTAAGATCTAATATCAGTCTTGTGTTATCAGCCCCACTTTCAAGGAAGAGAACTGAGTGCTATCAATCCTCCACAAAAATCATTGTACGCACGAGTAGTAGATGAGGGATGGAGTGAATTAGAGACAGTTTCTCACAGAACAAAGGGAGAAGAAAGAAAATAGAAAAGAACTAAGAATCCCAACGGACCTATCTAACTAAAATATAGCCTACAGTGAACCAGCTGTTCACAAGGATTGCTATAATGGCGTGGCTTAAAGGCGTAGGCAGTCGTAGCCTTTTGGCTTGGACTAGGATTAGCGTGGCACTTGCACTCTGCTTGAACCGGGTTCCCTACTCTAATAAAGTAAGTGCCCCGAGGCTAGGTCTCAATCAATATAAAGAAAAGCCATCACTCTTAGCGCTGTCTCTTCAGTTGCGTACTCTTTTGCCTAGTCTAAAGCTAGTTCAGCGAGGTAGTTTACTTGCTGACTCGATAGAGTTTGGGTACGACTCAGCTCTTTGAAAGCTTTCACCTCGACTAGAAGGAAGAAAGAAGCCTAGAAGCAAGCACAGGCCTTCTCTTCCGCCTTGTCCTTAGATAGAAGAAGAACAGGAGAAGCAAGAATGGCAATAACCGTAGCTATTTCCGCTTCGGAATTGCTACTAGAAGGGAGTTCTCACCGGGAAAATCTCTTTAGAGAAGCAAACTCCTAATCAAAGCAGCAAGGTAAGTCAATTCTTTCTTTTAGGATAGATCCAAAGTGCCAGCGATTTAGGTGTTGGAGGAGTAAGGGCTTTTAGCCTAGGAAGACGACGGTGCTAGAGAATCAGTGAATGGGGGAATAATGATAGTCGAAGGGAGGTAGCGGTCTAAGCCTCTTAGGCTTGGCACAGGAACTCTTCTCTCACCCGCAGGAAGGAAGTGATGTGACCCAGTAAAGTGCCCAGAGGTAGGATGAATTGAATTAGCTAACGAATCTTCCGTAATGCTTGCAAAGAAATAAGAAGAAAGTCTTCTGCCCCTTGGCGACTCGGAACGAATGGGAAGAAGTGAATCAGAAATGAACTTATATAAGAGAGAGCAGAATAAGCGGTCTTGTAGGAAGGGCGTGGATTAAGGTAGTTCCGTCCCCCGAGGTAATGAAATTCTTGCTCTTGTTCTCTTTGCTCCTGTTGAAGAAGTTGTTTTCTTAGGACCTTTGCCTTAGATTTCCTTAGGTTGACCTATGGTTGGTTTCTGGTGGAGAGAAAGACTGCTCTTAGGTGTTCTCTGTCCCGATTTCCCGGTCCTAGAAATATAAATAAGATAGGTCGTAGCTTGGTTATCAATAGGCTTGGAAGAGGGGCTAGTCGAGAAAGCGGCGCATTCATGGTGTCTGGAATCAAGGTCAATAAAATGAATCTATCTAGTAGGGGCTTAGTTCTATTAAAGATTAAGGCGAGGGAATTGACTCTGGGCCCCGAGGTAAGATATAGAGTGTGCTGCGACTGCCTTCTCTCTTTTGGCTGTCGATTGCATGCAGTTTTCCCGATTTCTTTCGTTCTCCTTTTCGCTTTATTTGATTTCCATTCTCAGAACTATACTCTGAACTCTTAGTCAGACTGTATAATCTAATAGGAATAGGCATACTAGACCTAACTAACTGGATTGCTAGCAGTGAGAATAGCCGAAGCTGATAACCCGATGGAATCCGCTCTTATTGGAGGAATTCCCTTTGTTATCGGAATCAGGGTACAAGCTGCTATCGAATAGGCGCTGTTCACACGTCTTGGTGAATAAGCTGTGATCACTCTACGACTTTCTGTTCAGCACGCTAGCTTGGCTTATGGCTTTGCTCCTTTACTTCTGTTGTCGGCATACCGGTCTTGGCCTTTTGCTTGGCACGTTGTCGGAATAGGCTGTGATGCCAGATAGTGAAGTTCGAAGGGCCTTTCTTTATCACCGTAAGTAGCAATAGACTGATCTTAGCCCGAACCTACAGATTTACGCTTTGACGCCCGAAAGCTAAAGCAACGTCGTTCCGCTGGAGGGCTTACTGGCTTTAAGCTGAGCTTCTTCTGCAACTGGCTGATCGGATGGACTTTTGTTTAACTTACAGACTGACCGCTAGAATGAAAAGAGGCTTGCTCAGGACGGGAAAGGAATGCCTTAAAGAAAACTCCCACTTAATGACCTGCATCGTCTATTCTCGCTCGACCACTTGTGTACGTAAAGTATACGTGTACGTGGCGGACGGAAAGAGACTCCCTGGTAACTAACTAAGGGGATTCCTTAAATGTAATGTCTCTTTTCGGGTAAACACTGTAACCAAGCAAGTAGGCAAAAAGCTCTTCTGGAACACTATCTTATCCCCTAGGGAAAGTATTCTACCTCGTTGGTCTTAGTAGTTAGTACCCGGACGTAACACCGCAAAATTCATTGATCTCTTTGTATGTTTCGATAATTCACTTCTTATTAGACTCCCCTCTTGCAACATGTTATCGTCCTCGACGTCCCCCATCTCCTTCGAGAAATAGTCCCACTTCTGATTGCAGTAAGAAAGGCAACTGCTACATAGCCGCCCTTCCTAAGATGTCTTCTGTATTACTTTCTTGTGCTAAAATCATTCCCTCAGAAATAGGAGCGTAACCTTCAAGGGAGGCTTGCTATGCGATATCCTTTAGGACTTACTCGACTCTAGATAGCCTTTGGAACCAATTCCATTAAGCCTAGTGACATCAATCCCCTTAGTTCAAGCGCAAGGGAATGGATCAAAGAACTAAACACCTTTCCAATACCGACAGCAGCTCCCGCTGTTAGTGCAATTGAATAAGAATATGCTCTTATGGAGAATACCCTGCAACTCACTATTCCATTTCAACTCTTACTTTATCGGACTTTAATATTATACATTATACGCAAAGCAATTCTCTCGTAAGCGGAGAACCATAAGTCCATCAATCCATAGTAGGAATAGTAATAGAATAGTCCAGTAGCGGGTGAGTAGAGTCTGCGCTTTGGTAAGCACCGGACTGCACAGAAGCTTCTCGGCTGCCCTATCACACACGAGGATAGAAGGCGGGTCAGTTACTGTCCTGCCTGGCTTTCTATTTTCGTGTGACATCATTAACTGGCATTTTATTTTTCTCTAGTCACATAGCGGAATTCTAATTCAAGTTAGATCCATTAGGTTCTTCGATTTGTTCGGAAAAGAAACGAGAGCCAAGAAAACATCTTTTATTACGATTAAAAGAAAGCCCTAAATTAAAACACAAACTACTGTGGGTCGACGGACCTTTTATTTGAATCTTATAGAAAGAGCTAATGCTCATTTCTCGGGGGATTGGGGGGGCTCACACTTGATGTTATATAACGGGATGTAAGAAAACAGATGTCCCCCTGTCTCGCGCGAAGAAAGAACCAAGCAAACCGCTTTCACATCCTATGTCTTGCGCTTGACCTATAACCAGCTCTCCTTGGGAAATAAAAGAGCTTGCAATGCGGGCTACTCTATTGGATCCTATTCGTTCGGCTGGGCTGGAAATGGCTGCCTCACTGCGTGGACTCCTACCATCGAAGCAAACTAGCCTGGCCCAACATGTAAACTTTCTCCATGAGATGGGCTTACCCTATGATTGCCGGCTGACAAAAAGAGGTAAAGATTGAAACATTCCTTATTTGGTTTGGCTTGCCTATCTCTTTGCCTTTCGATTTCTATCTTTCTCTCAGAATCAGAAAGCCTGCGCTTCGCTTCCCAAGATATTTAGGGAAAAGGGCCTTGTCGGCCACCGCTTGCTGACGACGGAACGCATCGTCAATTAAAGTCGCGTTGGACTTAGTTGGAAAGGTAGGTGTTCGGCATGTCCCTTGGTTGCGAACTTTTTTAGTAGGGCGGGTCGCTTTGGAGATCCCATTCCTCACGTTACCGTTGTCCCCAGACTTCACCCTTTCAACACTTGTATACTTTTTCATTTCAATAGTAAGGCCTGCCCCTGTCTCCAACAAGTGTGTGATCCACTGATTCACTGAGTGACTATTTCTTACCGCGGCAGTCCCTATCTCTTAAAGCCCTATCAGACTTCCTCCCTCGAGAAGGGACTGCCTTCCGGACTCCATGTGATCCCCTGACACATGGGGATGGAGCCAATCCGAGGTACATAGGTACGAATTAGACTCTCCCAGTCGGCAGTTATGTCATTAACGACATCTACCATCTGATCAGAGTCCGTCGGAGTCGATTCTACTACTTTATTAGTAAATCTCTTGGCTAAGGGTATAGCCCTTGCAAGAGTGAAGAATGAAAAGTAGAGTTTCACTAGTAAGTCGGACGTCTCATCTTTCCGACTTTACTACGATGGAAAGACGGGATAATCCTAGGATACCCTGACCTCGTCAACGAGACAGGAAAGGGCGCCCTAGAAGCTGACGCGTCAGTCCGCTCTTATTGCCCTTATGTGATTTGAACCGGCGTAAGGAGGTTCAGTCAAGTATAGTATCATGCTTCTTCGGTAATGGGTTAACCTCATCACCCCGATCTTCATCATCACTTATGACAGCGATAGAAAGACATCAAGCTTTTATCATCATTTGAGACGTCGTTAATGGTTCCTCTTTTCAACTTTCCAATTCAAATAACAAAAAGGGAGATGGAGAGGTCAGTCAAGCTATATAAACCATCGGGAGAGAGGAAGACCACCGTGGATGCCTACAGCTAACCTTTCACCTTTCAGCAAAGGGCTTGATTGGCCCATCCTTGAACCACCTTCCATCAAAGAAGATTTCTTGTGTAAAGAATGAGGTTCTAAGGCAAAGGGGAAAGGATAAAGAAAAAGGTCTATTCGCGTAAAGAGTTAACTATCTGACGAGGCTATTCTTATTAGTTTAGTGCTACGAATACTAAGACTCCCGTCCTAATGAGCTAAAGGGCTGTACCATTATCAAGCCAGCCATCAGGGGAAAGGGCCTAACTGAAGGGAGTAATATGCCAGTAGCAGTCCCCATATCTTAAACTAGCTTATTCTCTGATATCATAGGTCGAGCGAGGGCCAGTATTTGCTGACTCTTAGAGGGCTAGTTTCCACCCATCCTTCACTTGTCCTTCCCTCTTCTAGCCATGGAGAGTGCCCTGTAAGCCAGTAAGGTTATTCTCTAGGACCAGTCAGAGACTAGTTAGATCAGTTCTGGAAGTGAGCAAGCAAACTAGACACGAAAACTAAGGATAGACGCGCTGGGATAGCAAGCAAGTTTGTTGAAAGAGGGGCAGGAGATTCTAGATCTGCTGAAAACCAGGTTATAGGGCTGTATCTTTCCATGGTAGGGGCATTCCCTCTTGTAGCAGTCTCAGTCCCCAATCCAATTTCAGTTGCAGAATAAAGGTAAGCCGAGCCTGCAGTTGGAGTGTTAAAGGTAGCAGTCCCCGAGGTAACACTTTCTAGATTACCATTCTCAGTCCCATTAGTCCCTGACTCTGTCAAGCCATCAGGATCAGACAAGGAAGAAGGAGGAAAGGAAGCTAGAGATAGCAGATTATCGGGCAGCGGCAGGATGAAATTCTTTTTTAGTTTAAGTTATCGTTGCAGCCTTGGATCGAGTTGCAGTGCTAAGAGAATCTCCTGCTTTTTTCAAAGCAGCTATCTTTTCATCTTCTGGCCTTAGTTATTATAATACGTTTTACACTCTTTAAGCTATTGATGTAGCCTCTTGTCGCTACCTACTAGATCTTCGAGTGGAAGATATTTTAGTTCCTATGGGATGAAGCTTTCCTAGCCTCAAGTATTCATCTCAGAGGTAATCTCATAAAGTGATGTCAGATTAGCACGCTCTTGGGTTTAACTAACAAGGACTTTTCTTTCGGTATCGGGCTACTAGCTGTAAGGCTCTGGGTTTTTTTCCCAGGTTATGCCATAATCCTATCGAACTATTGGATTTCTCGATGGCTATATTCTTAACACACTTGTTTCGTTCGAGTTGTAGCTTACATCGTGGGAAGAAAGGGGGCAATATCAATAGAAGATATGGATTTATATTAGTCCATGCGTGCCACGTTCAGCTATAGATGGATGACTTGATTCAATGGAGACTGGATTCCGCCTACCAATATTTCCAATAGTTAGAATCCTTATTACTAGAACTGGCTCTAAGAGACCTGCTGTAACCGTTATTGGGGAACTGCTACCGTAATCCGGACTACATATAGGCTAGTTCTTTATAACTTTCTTTTTCTTTAAGGAGAAGCAGATCGATCCACCTTTCATTCATCAAAAACGTGACTCCCCTAAGTAAACTGCACTGTCGGAAAGACAGACTGTCTTCCGGTCGAGGCATACTATCTAAGCGACTCTCCTAGTGGTCTTTTTGAACAGATCCACGCGCTCGATCTTATATATGTCACCTGCTTCACTTTAAAAACCCATATTCCCGCAAGCCGTGTCGAGTTCACAACCTAGGGCAGAAAGCGAAAGGCTAGAATGATTTAAATAACGTACAAACGCGAAGAAAACCTCCTGCAGTACCGGCCGTGTCCTTGGCTCTCACTCCCATGAATCAGATAGTGCCATACGTCCCACCACAACCGTCCGATCCTCTGATGGAGAAGATCAGTCGCCTTGAACGGGCAGTTAATAAGTTGAGTAGGGACAGGTATGATGTTGCAGATCTTGAGAATCTCTCCCTATACCCCAAAGTCAGGCTTCCGTACGGTTTTCAGTGGCCAAAGATAGATAAGTTATTGATAAAGCGGGTTTCGTCTCATTTTCCGGAAAGCCAGTCATACTATTCCACTTTAGCTAAGCTAATGATGAAACAGGATCTGGATTTGTCTGCAGATGATGATGTCCACTCCTGGCTCGATGCGCTTAACGAAAGGGAACTCTCTAGATTAAGAAAGAATTTCCTTCGTAATTAAGCAGCATCCTTTAAGTGAGTAGGGGTGCGCCGGACCGCCGACGAA